ATAGATGCAAGGACGAACTAGAATTGGGGTGTTATTTACATGATGTACATCACATATATGAAATTTATAAATATGTACATATATGAAGATACAATATACATACATATTGTAGATTAATATAGATGAAGCCTATACCTCTTTATACAATACAACTTTAGACAAGACAATAATAGAAAGTATGGTAGAAAGAAATCAATTTCTTTCTACCATACTACCGGATCCTCATATACTGCTGATTCTAGTCCCCTCATTTCATTTAAGACGTGGAATGAAAATCCCTTTCATTTCTTCAATCATTGATAAGAACAAAGAAGTCAAGCTTCATTTGAATCAATTATTTTGACTTATGGTTTTTACGTAGATGATAAGTAAAAAAGCAGTAGGAACTAGAATGAACAGCGCAGTAGCAATAAATGCGAGAATATTTACTTCCATAATCCCATTGTTTTTTACGTCACAATAACTCGGGATCTAATCCCATAGAGATGATAAATCTTCTCCTCTAAATTCAATAAAATGAATAACAGCCCAATGTTATTTGATATTGAATCGGATCACAATATCATGAATAACAATATCTGAGCTTTCAGATCGATTCATTGTCGAGAATTGAATAGTATAACTATAGGAGGATCTTTTATCCATAACGAATCCTAAAAGGGATTCTTGATACAACCAACAAAGAATCCCTTTTAGTTTTTCATTCTTTTCTATAACCTACCGTCTTCCGTATACAACCATCTGATGAGGTATCATCAGATCCGTCTTCCATTTCAATTGGTCACAAACCCAAACAGTAGAAATGAAATGGAAAAAGTAAAGTTCGAAACTAATTAAGTTTGGTATGATCTAAATTTCTTGGAAGACAAAGAGGCGCGATAAAGATGGATTCGGGTCTAAAGGATCTCATTTTTTTAGAAATTGACTTTTTTGGAGTTTGAGTTTGCTCTTTCTTCGATAGGACCCCTTCAAAGAAAAAACAGGAGAAGAAATATTATTAATTTATTATTAAGTAAGCGAGGTAGGGCAGGGCGGCTCTTTCTTCGATCTCTTTTTTCTTAAAAGCTTCTTTCCTTGGATTGAGACCGGAACATATATCATATCCGAAATTCAGTATGCAAGTGAGATAGATAGATTGGTTTCAATTAGGAATTGAGGTTACCAAAAATAGGAGCTAGAAAAAGGAGGAGGTTTTAATAGAATATGAAAGGGATTCTGGCACGCCAACTATGTTAAGGTCAAGTTTTTTTTATATCGCACAACGAAGGAATCTTATTTTTATGTATGCTCTCGGGAAGCGGGTGGGTCTTATATTTCATTCCATGGATCAGAACCAATAGAAAAAGTAAAACCCGTGCGGTATCTCTTGGAAATCCTGAATAGGACCCTACCACCAATTGTACCAATCTAGATATGTCTCTCCCCACGAATCAGTACTAGTCGAGAATTAATTTTAATTCTTGTATTTCTTCGACGAGAAAAAAACCTCCGTGGGAAATTAGATCTTGCTTTCAGTCCTCCCTCTTCACCGAAAATAGAGAGGGAGTTAACGGATTCATCGGATCCTAGGTCGGGACTGACGGGGCTCGAACCCGCAGCTTCCGCCTTGACAGGGCGGTGCTCTGACCAATTGAACTACAATCCCAAGGAAATAAGATGTAAAAGTATAATCTATGGGAACAAATAAATTAAGGATATAGCATAAAAAGTCTTCTTTTATTCTTCGTCCGGTTTATGTAGGAAAAATTTGTTCTATTATCTCATGATGGATCGGCGGATTTTTGGGCCGATTCATCGGATCCTAGGTCGGGACTGACGGGGCTCGAACCCGCAGCTTCCGCCTTGACAGGGCGGTGCTCTGACCAATTGAACTACAATCCCAAGGAAATAAGATGTAAAAGTATAATCTATGGGAACAAATAAATTAAGGATATAGCATAAAAAGTCTTCTTTTATTCTTCGTCCGGTTTATGTAGGAAAAATTTGTTCTATTATCTCATGATGGATCGGCGGATTTTTGGGCCGAGCTGGATTTGAACCAGCGTAGACATATAGCCAACGAATTTACAGTCCGTCCCCATTAACCACTCGGGCATCGACCCAGGAAGAATCCATTTGAGACTTATAGATAAATCCATGATCAACCTCCTTTCGTAGTACCCTACCCCCAGGGGAAGTCGAATCCCCGCTGCCTCCTTGAAAGAGAGATGTCCTGAACCGCTAGACGATGGGGGCATGCCCGCCTGATCGCCTACTATACTCATAGTATGAACAGTTTTTTGTAATTGTCAATATAATGTAATGCTATGACTAAATTCGAAGAATATTTCCTGCTTTCATGATTCCATCCAATTTTTTTCTTTAAAAATTTCAGGGTACGTGTCAAATCTCTTTATCACATGATTCGATGAAATATCTTGGGTCCACGTTGAATTGTGTCTCAATCAAATGAATCTCGGGGGTCAATAAAAACAAATCCATTAGGGGCGGTCTTGAAAAA